CTGCATGATTTTTTTTCTCGTGCACTACCCCTTCCAATGGGTTTCGAAGATAAAAATCCTTTATTGGCATTGGCCCATAAATTGACCATCCAGGTAAATCCATGAATTAAGTTTGATTATTCCTTCTTATTATTATTAAGCATCTGAATCATGAATTGTCTTCTGATGACTCATGAAGCGGATAGATTCTTTTTTTGAAAGAACTGTAAACGGAAAACGAAATCCCCTCGCCCACTACCGGTTGATCTTCAGACCTGCCCCCCTTTCTTCCATCAACTAAATGGATTCTTAGATCTTCTTCATGAGATTAAGAAAAAGACTCTTTTTAGATTCTAATTTTTATGTATACTAATACTAAATTACTAATATTTTTCTATTTCTCTGTTAGAAAAGAGAGAGTTTCCTTTTTTTTACTTCAATACTCAATACAATAACAATATTCAATAAAAAAAATAGGAGACCGGAAATGAGAGTATTTATCTCGCATCCATTCTTCATATGATTGTCGGAACAAATTGGATGCAACAAAATGGAAATTTTTGGTACATCAAGTCGCGATCTGATAGCTATAAATCTAAAGATAGAAATATTATATAGTATATAGTATAGATATATAATATAATAACAAGACGTTGGTCTCTAATAATAAATAAATTAATATTTATCCTGTAATCAAAGAAAGATAGTGAAAAATTTTCTTATCTTGTGACTTAGATTCTTATCTTGTGACTTAGAATAAAAGGTTCTCTGTGGAAGAACGAAATGCCAAGTTATTCCTATAGAACATCTAGGACCAAGACGATTGAATTGGAAATATCGACAAATTCTTGCGGAGTCCAAAGAAAAAAAGGGGGGTCAACTTGTTGCAATTTTATCTCTATTGAATTTGAATATCAGAATAGCGGATATAGTCATGATTCAATGGGTCAGGTCCACTTATTTTTCTTTTATTGATTTCTAATCTTTACAATGGATTTCATTGGCCTAATTGAAAATAGGAATAGTTGGTGATTCAACAGATGACTTATCATTATTCGTGCTAACTATAACTAATATATATACTATAACTCATAACTCATTAGATTATTATTAGATGATGATTATAATATTATATTATACAGTTATTTTTTATTACTATTAAATTAATTAATTTTACTATTAAATTAATTAATTAAAAATTAAATATAATAAAATCCATTTAATAATTAATAATAATTAATAATTTAATAATATTACTATTCTTCATATGAATACTACGACTGAAAAAAATACAAAGTCCCCTATCGGATCTGAACCGAGGGCTTATGCCTTACCATGGGATTACTCTACCACTGAGTTAAAAGGAAAGGGCTTGGTTCATTGAATTCCTGAACGGGTCACTGTACTATGTAAGTAAAATCTTCTTATCTTCTTTCTTCTTATAATTCTATTTATTTATTATAATTTATTTATTATTATTATTTATATATATAAGATAAGAAGATATATATACCTACTTCTTTCTTTTATAATATATATATAAGATATAAGATAAGATTATTATATATAAGAATTTAATTTAATAAGATTTAATTAATAATATAATATGAATTTATAATATTAATAATATAATATATATATTTATATTTAATAATTATATATATAAGTATTAAGTATAAGATAATATATAAGAAGCCCGTCTACACATATCCAGAAGCCCCTCGACAAAAGATCCATTTATATATAATAATTGCATTGTAGCGGGTATAGTTTAGTGGTAAAAGTGTGATTCGTTCTATTAACCCCCTTAATAGTTAAGGGGTCTTTCGGTTTCATTCATATTCCGATCAAAAACTTTATTTCATTAAAAGGATTAAATCCTTTACCTTTCAATGACACATTCAAGGAAAAATAGAAATTTTCGACATTTTTATCCAAAAGTAAATTAAAAAATAAAAACTTGGATTATGAAATTGTGAAACAAAATTTTAAAATTGGATCCATACTTCCAATTGAATGAGTATGAATAAAGAATCCATGGATGAAGATAGACAAGTAGATTTCTAATTTCTAATCGTAACTAAATCTTCAATTTTTGTTTTGATTTGTATCGAATAAATTGAAGCAAAATAGCTATTAAATAATGTCTTTAGTTTACTAGAGACATCGCCATATTATTTTAGCTCGGTGGAAATAAAATACTTTTCCTTAGGACCCTCTCAAATAGAAATAGAGAACGAAGTAACTAGAAAGGTTGTTAGAATCGCCTTCTTCTAGAGGGATCATCTAGAAAGCGAGTCATTTTGAATTGGATTGGATATATTCAAACAAAAAGCTGACATAGATGTTATGGGTATCATTTTTTGTAAGATGGGTATCATTTTTTTGTAAGTTGGTTCACATTTTAAATCTAGCAATATATCCATTTTCCATAAAGGAGCCGAATGAAACCAAAGTTTCATGTTCGGTTTTGAATTAGAGACGTTAAAAATGATGAATCGACGTCGACTATAACCCCTAG